TAATTTTTGGTGTAAGGCACATTAAATTTTGATTTTAAAGGAAATGATTCATGTCATTAAAATTAATAAAAGTAGGTTAGTACATGATTTATCCTATCAAGATAACCCTTTTTCAGGCATTTTATTTTTAAAATTTGATATTTTTCAGTTTTAGAAATATAATGCCATTTAAAGTAAAATTGGGAGCATATCTCAAAAATCACATTTAATTTTTAGTATAAAAACTTTGACTGTAAAGCAAGACTTTTGTTAGCTTTCATCTTATTGTAAACAAATGAGAGAGTCTTAGAAATTGAAGAAAAATAAAATTAAAATAAAAGGCGATTTCAATGTTTACTAACGTAAACATCAAGCTCTGTTATATCTGTATATATATATATAAATTTTAGCAACGGGAATGAAATTTTATATGTTACCCCTACTCTTTCTAGTAAAAAAAAGATAAAAACTAGAAAGAGTAGAGGATATATTTATATAGTAAGAAATATTTTAATTTAAAAGTTCTTTATGTTATTTAGTAAAATAAACAATAATAGAAGATAAATTTAAACGTTTTGTTATACAAAAATAGGTTTTTAATGAGTCCTGGCGAAGCCTGTGCCAGCCGCCGCGGTTATGCAGGCAGGTTAAAAAATATGAGTTCAGTTAAAAAATTAGTTTGTATATTAGATTGAAAAATTAGGTGAAATTTTTTTTCGATTGAGGAGAAGTGTTTTTAAAAAATTCTATAAATAGACTAGGATTAGATACCCTATTATTATTTAATGTAAGGTTGGTAGTAAATAAAAATTATTAAATCTAAAGATTTTGGCGGTATTTTAAGCTTTTTAGAGGAATTTATTCTATAATTGATAAAACGCAAATATCTTACTTAATTTTGTTAAGCAGTTTGTATATCGCTATCATGAAATAATATTAATTAATAATAATTATGATGGGAATTACCAATAATGTTAGGTCAAAATGCAGCATAAGGTTAAGTGTGAAATAGATTACAATAATTTTTATTTTTGGATTTGAAATATTATTTTTAGGATTTAATAGTAAGGAAGAATTATAAAGTTTTTTTGAATTGAGCGCTAAAATATGCACATATCGCCCGTCATTCTTTTTTATGAAGACAAGTCGTAACAAAGTAAAGGTACTGGAAGGTGTCTTTAAGGATGTAATCAATTATGATATTTCATTTACAATGAAAAAGAGTTTTTTAACCATTCTTAAAAAGAGAAGATTATTTTTAAGATAGATAGAGATTTTAAAAGTTATTATTATTTAGATGATTATGCTAATGATAGAGAATAGTACTGTGAAGGAAATTTGAAAAGTGGATTGGTTATTTTTATGAAAGCAGATGAAAACTCTTACCTTTTGTATAAGGGATTAACAAGAGAATTAATATATATTAGGTTCCCGGAGGCTTTTGAGCTATAATTGATTAAATAAATAGTTGCATATATTAATTGAATAGTTATAGAAATGAAATTTTATTCGAAAAAGTGGATATCTGGTTAAAAGGAAAGAAATTATATATTTATTTATGATGTTTTTTTTTAGTAAATTTCATAAAATTGAGTTTTAGGGATAAGCTTAGAGTTTTGTTTATAAAAGGGTAAAAGGATTGAATAAGGTTTAGAATTTACTATTTTTGTAATAAAGAATTATTAGGTTTATTAATAGATTAGATTGTTTTTAATTCAAATAATTATTAGTTGATGATTATTATGTTATAATTAGTATAAGATTAATTTTGTATTGAATGTTAATGTTATTTGATTATAGTTTTAAGAAGAGAAGTAATTCGGCAAATTTAATTCTTGAATGTTTAACAAAAACATTGTATTTTGGATTAATAAAATATATAACCTGCTCAATGTGTAAATTAATTGCTGTGGTATTATGACTATACAAAGGTATTGTAATAAGACTTTAAATGGGTGCTAAGAGAATGGTTTAACAAGGATTGACTTTCTTATTTTCTAAAATGGAATTTGATTTAAAAATGAAAAAGTTTTTATGAAATTTTGGGACAAGAAGACCCTATGAATTTTACATTAAAAAATTTATAAATTAGTTATAACAATTAATGAGTTTTTTGATGTTGATTGGGGCGATTTTTAAAGAATATAGATCTTTAAAAAAATTATAAAATAGATCCGTTATTAATGGATATTTGTAAAAATACTCTAGGGATAACAGCGTATTGCGACCTCGATGTTGGATTAAGATTCTTTTAAGATGTAGAAGTCTTAGAAAGAAGTTTGCTCAACTTTTAAAATCTTACATGATCTGAGTTCAGACCGGCGTGAGCCAGGTTGGTTTCTATCTAAATTAGATAAGTTTTATTATAGTACGAAAGGAATTAATAATTAAAATTATTTTTTAATTTTATTTTTTATTTAAAAATAAATTTAACGTCTAACTTGGCAGATTAATTGTGTCAAATTTAGAATTTGAAGATGACTAGTGTCAGTTAGGAGAATTAAAGTGGCAGATGAAATGCAAGGGATTTAAGCTTCCTATATGAGTTTTCCTTTAATATTGATTGTTATAAGATATATTATATTAGTTGTTATGGTGTTAGTTAGAGTCGCATTTTTTACTCTTATAGAGCGCAAAGTTTTAGGGTATATTCATATCCGTAAGGGGCCAAATAAAGTAGGGTTAGTTGGGTTGTTTCAACCCTTTGCTGATGTAGTAAAACTTTTTGTTAAGGAAATAAATACTATAAGGTTTATAAATATATTTATTTATTTATTTATTCCTTTTTTGTCTTTATTATTGATATTATTATTTTGGCCTCTGTTTAGTTGGGGGAATAATCAAATTGAAATTGAGTTTGGGTTAGTATATTTCTTGTGTATTTCTAGTTTAGGTGTTTATGTAATCTTGGGCGGAGGTTGAGCTTCAAATTCGAAGTATGCTTTATTAGGGTCATACCGGGGTTTAGCTCAAGTTATTTCTTATGAGGTAAGTATGGCTATATTAATAATGGGTTTAATTTTTTTTTGTGGTGGTTATAATTTATGTATGGTTGTTGAGTTTCAAAAAGGATATTGATTGTTATGAGGAATGATAGGAATACTGATTTTATGACTGGTAACTTGTCTAGCTGAGACTAATCGAAGTCCTTTTGATTTATCTGAAGGGGAGTCAGAATTAGTTTCTGGTTTTAATGTAGAGTATGGTTCATTTGGATTTGCAGTTTTATTTATGTCAGAGTATGGTAATATCATTTTTATAAGTATATTGACCTCTCTTCTTTTGTTTGGGGGAATAGGGATTTTTTGTCTTGGTGGTGTTTTTGTTATATATTTATTTTTATTGATTCGGGGGACATTAGTACGTTATCGATATGATAAATTGATATTAATAGCTTGAAAGGTCGTGCTTCCTGTTAGAATTTTAGTTTTAAATGTTATTTTATTATTGAAGTTAAGTTATTTATTTTTTATTTGTGTCAAATTTAGAATTTTAGATAAAAGACATTTAGGTAGGACCTTTTTTATATTTTCAAAATATATACTTTATATAGTTAAAATGTCATTTTAATAAAGGGATGAGAAAGAAATATAAAAAATATACGATAGTTAGGCTTTGTCCTATTAAAATAAAAGGGGGTTCTACTGGACATATCCCAATATAGGTTAGAAGAAGAAAGATGTTTCTGAAAATTCAAAAAGAAAGTTTTTTAAGTGGGTTTATAGTTATATTAATAAATTTAGGTTTTGTGGAAAAGGAAAGGGAAGTTAAGATTAAAATTGATATGATGAGGGCAATTACTCCTCCTAATTTGTTGGGAATTGATCGTAAGATAGCGTAGGCGAAAAGAAAATATCATTCTGGCTGAATGTGGGGAGGAGTAATTAGTGGGTTAGCTATTAAGAAGTTTTCTGGATCTGTAAATATGTAGGGATAGATTATAATAATAAGTATTATTGGTCCAGTAATGATAATGACTCCAAGTAGATCTTTTAATGAAAAATATGGATGGAATGGAATTTTGTCAATGCTTATAGATGTTCCTAAGGGGTTAGAGGATCCTGTTTCATGGAGTAATGTAATATGGATTAAAATTAGTATTATTAAAATAAAAGGACATAGAAAGTGGAGAGTAAAGAATCGGGTTAAAGTTGGGTTGTCAACTGAAAAGCCTCCTCATAGTCATTGTGTAATAGACGGACCGATGTATGGAATGGCAGATAAAAGATTGGTAATAACTGTAGCTCCTCAAAAAGATATTTGTCCTCATGGGAGTACATATCCTAAAAAAGCAGTTGCTATAAGGATTAAAATGATAAGGACTCCTGATAATCAAGGGCCTTTAAGGACGTATGAGGAATAGTAAAGGCCTCGTCCAATATGAATATAGATGATAATAAAAAAAAAAGATGCGGTATTGGCGTGAGTTGCACGAATTAATCATCCTAAATTTACATCTCGTGAGATATGTGATACACTTGAAAAAGCTGTTGTAATGTCACATGAGAAGTGTATCGCTAGAAAAAGACCGGTTAAAATTTGAATTACTAAACATATTCTTAGTAGTGAGCCTATGTTTCACATATAGGAGATATTGGATGGAGCTGGTAAGTCAATTAATGTTGAATTGATAATTTTTATTAAGGTGTTATTTTTACGGGGTATCATTAGTTAGACTTTAAAGGTGAGAGTATGGAATTAATTATTTTCATAATAACTAATAAAGTTAATAGTAAGTAAATAAGTATAAGAAATAATATTGGGGTTTTGTCGATATCAAAAATGGAAAGTGTTGTTAAATTTGAGAAATTAGTATAAAATGAATTATTAAAGTTAATTAATAAGCTTAAAGGTATTAGAGCAAAAAATATTTTTTTTCTTAAAATGAATTTCTTGTTTGGCGTGAGACTTGTAATGTAAAGAAAAATAACCAATAGACCTCCAAGTATGAGTAAGGTGATAATGAGAGAGAGTCAAGAGTGTTTTATTACTATATAAATTATTAAAGTTAAATAAATGGTAGTAGAGATTATAATTATTAATATAGAAATTGGGTGAAGAGATGATAAGAACAAAGTTGCTAAAATAAGAAGTAATTTTATATCAGAAAATAGTATAAGTTAATACATAAATTTTGGGGATTTAAATTGAGTGATCTTTTCTGAAGTTATAAGAGATGTCAATTAAGGTTTACAAAACCTTTGTTTTTTTTAAACTATTATAACTAATGTTAATGGTAGGAATGATTATATATATATTTGGGGGTTTTACTCTTATTATTAATCAAAGGCATATTTTAATAGTATTGTTATGTCTTGAGTTTATATATTTAGGAATTTTGTATACGGTAGTTTTGTTGATGAGCTTTAGTGAATGCTTTGTCAGAATTATTGTTTTTATAATTTTAGTTGTTTGTGAAGCTGGTTTAGGCTTAAGTATTCTTGTGATGAGAGTTTTTTTTTATGGGAACGATAAATTATCTGCGATTAGAATCTTAAAATGTTGATAACGATTATAGGAGTGATGGTGACTTTTGTGTATTTTAATTTATTTTCATTTATTGAAGTCATTTTTATTTTTTTATTATTAATGGTCTTTATGTTTTTCCAAATAGATTGATTTAGTGTATGGGTATATATTGGAGAATGCTTTAGAATTGACTTAATAGGTTTTATATTAATAGAGTTAAGTTTTTTGGTATCAATTTTAATATATTTAGCTAGAATAAATTTAAATATTATTAATGAAAGGATATACAGTTTTTATGTTTCTACACTTACTTTTTTACTTTTATTTTGTTTTTCTTTAAGAAATTTAATAGGTTTTTATTTATTTTTTGAAAGTGTTTTATTTCCTATTATTTTATTAATTATAGGATGGGGATACCAGCCAGAGCGTTTACAGGCAGGTTTATATATGTTATTTTATACTTTATTAGGTTCATTACCATTATTATTATTTTTTTTATCTCAAAAATCAAATTTAAGTTTTGTTTATTATTACTGAATTGTTAATGGAAGTATATCAGTTGGGGTGTTGATATTTATAATAGGGGTAGTAGCTTTTTTTGTAAAAATACCTATGTATTTAGTTCATACCTGACTTCCAAAGGCTCATGTGGAAGCTCCTATTGCAGGTTCAATAATTTTAGCTGGGGTTCTTTTGAAATTAGGGATTTATGGAATATTTCGAGTTAAGAGATTTATGATAATTGAAATGTTAAATTATAGCTTTTTAGTTGTGGGAGTGGCTATAATTGGGGGTGTAATTGTGAGAATGATTTGTTTATGCCAGGTTGATATTAAAGCTTTAATTGCTTATTCTTCTGTTTGTCATATGGGATTAGCTTTAGGGGGAATTTTTTCTATAAGAGGATGGGGCTCTTATGGTAATTTATTGATAATACTAGGTCATGGATTATGTTCTTCAGGTTTATTTTGTTTGGCAAATATATATTATGAGAGGGTTTATACTCGTAGAATATTGTTACTTAAAGGAGTAGGGGCGTTTTACCCTTTTATAGGGGTGTGATGATTTGTTTTTAGAGTAATCAATATAGCTGCGCCACCTTCTATAAATTTAGGAGGTGAGATTTTTTTAATTGGTAGATTATTAAAATGAAGATTGTTTCTAATTATTCCTTTAGGATTGATGTCTTTTATGAGAGCAGCTTATTCTTTATATATATTTAGTTATTTACAGCATGGGAGGGGTTGAATAAATTATAGAATATCTTCTATGACTTTACGAGAGCAACTCTTGTTAGTTGTTCATCTTATTCCATTAATTATTTGGTGTTTAAAAATAGAGATGTTTGTTATATGAGTATACTTAATTAGTTTAAAAAAAATTTTAAATTGTGGTTTTAAAGATGATTTATCATTAAGTAATTTTTTTTAAATGAGGTTTGATGTTAGTATTTATAAGATTTTTATGAGCAGGGTTGGGTTTTAGTTTTCTTTTAGATTTTAAAGTGGTTTTAGTGGAATATTTTTTAATGGTTTTATTTAACTATGAAATTAAAATATTTATATTGTTTGATTGAATAAGATTAATTTTTGTTGGGGTTGTTATGTTTATTTCTGGAATAGTAATTTTATATAGATATGATTATATATATATAGAACCTACAAGGAATTATTTTTGTTATGGAGTTTTATTGTTTGTTGCTTCTATAGTTATAATAATTATTAGACCTAATATGATTATAATTTTAATTGGGTGAGATGGGCTTGGGTTAATTTCTTATTGTCTAGTAATCTATTATCAAAATAGAAAGTCTGATAGAGCTGGGATAATTACAGTATTATCTAATCGTGTAGGAGATGTAATGATTTTGTTATCAATAGTGATGTTATTACAATTTGGAACTTTAGATTTTTATATTTATAAAGAGATGTATGTATTAGGAGGATTAATAATTTTAATTGCAGGGCTGACAAGGAGAGCTCAAATTCCTTTTTCTGCTTGATTACCCGCAGCAATAGCTGCTCCTACACCTGTTTCTTCGTTAGTTCATTCATCTACTTTGGTAACGGCAGGGGTTTATCTCCTAATTCGTTTTAATTTGTTATTTTTAATTGATTTTTATTCTAAGTTTCTTTTGTTTTTAGCATTAATAACAATATTAATGTCAGGGTTAGGAGCTATTGTTGAGATAGATTTAAAAAAAATTATTGCTTTGTCAACATTAAGTCAATTAGGTTTAATAATATTGATTTTAGCGATAGGGGCTTGAGATATATCATTTTTTCATTTATTGACTCATGCTATATTTAAGGCTATACTATTTTTATGTGCAGGTTGTATAATTCATATAAGATTAGGTAATCAAGATATTCGATATATGGGAGTTTTTTACAGGACAAAGCCTCTTGTTAGTTTTTTATTTGGGTTAGCAAATATGGCTTTATTTGGTTTACCTTTTCTTAGAGGGTTTTTTTCTAAAGATATGATTTTAGAATATATTTATAAAATAGAAGGGAATTTTATTATTATTATATTAGTAATTTTTTCAACAATTTGTACTTGTGTGTATTCTTTTCGTGTTATGTATTATACTGTATGAAAGGGTATTAGAATGGCTTCTAGTTTTAATTTTCCCAGAAGATTTTGGATAGAGGGACCTGTTGTTTTGATAGGAGCTTTAGTAGTTTTTATGGGGTCTTTTCTTAGTTGAAGATTTCCACTTTATGAGGTTTTTGAATTACAACTTTATGTAAAACTAATTAATTTTTTAATTATTATTTTAGGCAGATGAGTTTTTTTTTTAAAATATTTCGGTAAGTTGCTATTAATAAATTTTGGAATAATGAATGATTTTTTTAGAAGAATGTGATTTTTATCAAAAATCACTAGAGGTTGTTTTATAAAAACTATAATTTTTGGAAATTTCTTTTTAAGGGATGATAATAGATGATTGGAGGAGGTAGGTCCTCAAGGAGTGTATAAATTAAATTTGTCTTTGGGAAAAGTAGTACAATGATTACAAGATAATGAGTTTAAAAATTATGTTTTTTTTTTAATCGTGTTGTCTTTATCTCTGTTTTATCTTTATAGTTTAAGGAAAATATGACACTGAAAATGTCAAGATATTTTTATTAAGGATATTTCTAGCAAGAGCTTCTTAACACTGAAAATGTTATGTGTTGTATACACTATAAAAATAAAGACCAAATGAAAACATTTATTAAAGGTTAGCAGCCTTTTTAATGGTCTTAATAGGAAAATTCAATTTTTTCATTAACAGTGAATAGCCTCTTTTTGGCTTCTATTAAAAGAAAGGGGGAAACCTAAGTTCAGGTCGAAACTGAATGCAAAATTATCGCTTCATTCTTAGAATAGGCTATAGCAATTTCTAATTGCAGATTAGATTTTATAATTTAAATACTATTCTATTTCAATCATTCGATTATTCCATTCTTTCATTCATAAATTAAACCACTAAAAATTACGATAATTGTAATTACTATAAATATTAAAGTAGAAAAGTTTGTAGATTTTATTAAAATAGGAAATGGGAGAATTACAATAATTTCGATATCAAAAATAATAAAGATAATAGAAATTATAAAGAATCGGAGGGAAAATGCAGAACGAGTTAGAGAGAAAGGGTCAAATCCACATTCAAAAGGAGAGTTTTTTTCTTTTTTTAAAAAATTTTTCTTTTTAGAAAAAAATCCTATAAATATGATTAATAAAGAAATTAAAGATGAGGTAAGTAAAAATTTAATTATTTTATTTAAAAAAACTTTCTAATTGGAAATTAGAGGTACTATTTATACTAATAAAATAAAATGATCATCAATAAACAAAAGAATATAAGAAGAGTCAAACTACATCAACAAAATGTCAATATCAGGCAGCGGCTTCAAAACCAAAATGGTGGGATCTCGATATATGATTGAGAAAAATTCGTAGTAGAGTGATAGTAAGGAAAGTTGAGCCAATGATTACATGAAGTCCATGAAAGCCAGTTGATATAAAAAAAGTTGAACCATAAATTGAATCGGAGATAGAAAATGAAGCTTGTGTATATTCTCAACCCTGTAAGATAGTGAAGACAAATCCTAAGATGATAGTAAGAAGAAGAGAGTTAAATGCTTCTTGATAATTTTTATTAATAATTCTATGATGAGTTCAAGTTACTGTAATCCCTGATGAGAGAAGAATAGTAGTGTTTAAGAGAGGAACTCTAAAAGGATTAAATGGTATAATTCCTACTGGAGGTCAAATAGTACCAATTTCGATATTAGGTGATAAACTTCTATGAAAAAAAGCTCAAAAAAAAGATACGAAAAATAGAACCTCTGAAAGAATAAATAATGCTATACCTCATTTTATATTAAGTGAAACAATGATTGTATGATGGCCTTGAAAACTAGCTTCACGAGTAATATCTCGCCATCATTGGAATATGGTAAGTCTAGTGATTATTAAGGCCACTAATAATAAATTTATATTTGTAAAATATATTATATTAAGTATACCAGTTATAAATGTTAAAGCAGCGATTGAACCTGTTAGAGGTCAAGGGCTTTTTTCGACTATATGGAATGGGTGGAATGTCATTAGTTAAGTTCATTTAAGTAAAGAGAGGTTAAGGTTACAAAAACATATCTTTGAATTAATGCTACAGCTATTTCAAGAATTAAGAGAATAATTATAGGGGGGATAATCATTAAGCTTATCAAAGGAAAATTTTGCATAATATTTCTTAAAAGACATAAGAGAAGATGACCTGAAATTATGTTAGCTGAAAGGCGGACTGCTAAGGTTAAGGGCCGAATTAAATTTCTAATTGTTTCAATACAGACCATAAAAATTGAAAGGAAAATAGGGGTCCCATTTGGGACTAAATGAGCAAATATATAATTAGTTTGGGTAATTCATCCATATAATATTAGTGTTGTTCATATAGGAAGGGCTATAATTGAGGTTAAGTTGATGTGACTAGTGGGGGTGAAAATGTAGGGGAATAACCCAAGAAAATTACATAAGATAATGAATCAAAATAATGTTGTAAATAGTAATAAAAATTTTATTTTATTTTTTGTAAATAGATTTCTTATTTCCTTTAAAAAGGATTTAGAAATGAAGAGCCATATGTATATAATTCGGGATGGGATTAGTCAAAATAAAGAGGGAGTTATTAGAATAACAGGAATAAAAACGGAAAATCAATTTAATGAAAAAAAGCTAGAGGTGGCAGGGTCAAAAATTGAAAATAGATTTATTATCATTTTCAATTTTTTTGAAGATATTGAAAAGAGAAATTTGAAGGTTTTAATATATAGAAGGGGTTAAAATAAAAAAAGGTTAATATAAAGAAAATTATTATAATAAAAGTGCTGCAAAGGAGGATTCAGTTTATAGGGTATAGCTGGGGGATTAAAAAACACAGGTGTGACTTAAGAATGACATTCTTATGTTATATTTTAACTAGTTTTTTCATTGAAAGTATTATATACTATAAAGTGGTTTAAGAGACCAATGCTTTTGTTTCAGCCATTCAATGATAGTGATTTGATTCAAGTAAGGAAGTTATTGATGGATGTAATTTCTATTGAAATAGGTATGAAGCTATGATTTGCCCCACAAATTTCGGAGCATTGACCAAAGAAGATTCCAGGTCGATTAGCCATTGTTGTAATCTGATTAAGTCGGCCTGGAACTGCATCTATTTTTATACCTAATGATGGAATAGTTCAAGAATGAATAACATCTGCTGATGTAACAAGGATACGAGCGTTTGTATTATAAGGTATGATTAGTCGGTTATCGACATCTAGAAGTCGAAAGGTTGAGGAGGTTATTTCTTCAGAAGGAATTATAAAGGAATCGTATTCAATATTAAAATCTGAATATTCATAAGATCAATATCATTGGTGCCCTATGATTTTTATAGAAATGGATGGGAAAAATGATTCTTCTATTAAGTAAAGAAGGCGCAGAGAGGGTAATGCAATTGTAATCAGAATGATTGCGGGAAGGATTGTTCATAGAGTTTCAATTTCTTGACCTTCTATTAAAAATCGATTAGCTATTTTATTAGCTAAAATGTTAAAAATTATGTAAAGTGTAATGATAACGATTATGATAATAATCATTATTGAATGATCATGAAAGAAAATTAGTTGTTCTATAATAGGTGAATTTCTGTTAGGGAATGAAATGTTTGTTCAAGTTATCATTAGTTATTTAATTAAAATATTGATTTGATTAAAAGTGTGTTCAGCTGGAGGATAATTAATCTGTCATTCAATTGAAGAAGAAGGGTATTGGGTAATAATTAGGGAACGTTTTGTAAAAATTGCTTCTCATATAATAAAAATAAATAAGATAATACTAATAAAAGACAATGTTGAACCAAGGGAAGAAATTACATTTCATTTTGTGAAGAAGTCAGGATAATCTGAGTATCGACGTGGTATTCCTCTTAACCCTAAAAAGTGTTGTGGGAAAAAAGTTAAATTCACCCCAATAAATATAGTTATGAAGTGAATTTTTAGTAAAAGTGAGTTAAAGGAGACTCCAAAAAATATTGGAAATCAATGTGTAATCCCCCCTAGAATTGCGAAAACTGCTCCTATAGAGAGAACATAATGGAAATGGGCTACTACATAGTATGTATCATGTAAAATAATATCAATAGAAGAGTTAGCTAAGATAATACCTGTGAGGCCTCCAATTGTGAAAAGGAATACAAACCCTAGTGCTCAAAGAAGGGGGGTGTCAAATTGTGTGTGTACCCCATGTAAGGTAGCAAGTCAACTAAAAATTTTGATTCCTGTTGGAACGGCAATGATCATTGTAGCTGCTGTAAAGTAAGCACGAGTATCAACATCTATTCCAACTGTAAATATGTGATGAGCTCATACAATAAATCCAAGTAGTCCGATTGCTGCTATAGCATAAATTATTCCTAAAGTTCCGAAGGGTTCTTTTTTTCCTGTTTGAAAGCTAATAATATGCGAGATTATACCAAATCCAGGTAGGATTAAAATATAAACTTCAGGGTGGCCAAAAAATCAGAATAAATGCTGGTATAAAATTGGATCCCCACCCCCAGCCGGGTCGAAAAATGATGTATTAAAATTGCGATCTGTTAGAAGTATGGTGATGGCACCTGCTAATACAGGGAGGGAAAGAAGAAGGAGAATTGTTGTGATTAAAACGGATCAAATAAATAAAGGAACACGCTCTAAAGTTATTCCTTTTGGTCGTATATTTATAATGGTTGTAATAAAGTTAATAGACCCTAAAATAGAAGAAATTCCCGCAAGGTGAAGACTGAAAATAGTTAAGTCTACGGATATTCCTGAATGGGAGATGTTAGCAGCAAGGGGTGGGTAGACGGTTCATCCGGTCCCAGCTCCGTTTTCAACTATTGATGACCCTAATAAAAGGAGAAGAGAAGGTGGAAGAAGTCAAAAACTTATGTTATTTATTCGGGGGAAAGCTATATCTGGTGCTCCTAATATAATAGGAGTTAGTCAGTTTCCAAAACCCCCAATTATAATTGGTATAACTATGAAGAAGATTATAATAAATGCATGGGAAGTAACGATTACATTATAAATTTGGTCATCCCCAATTAATGATCCAGGTTGGCCAAGTTCAGCTCGAATTAATATTCTTAGGGATATCCCAATTATTATAGATCAAGCTCCAAAAATTAAATATATAGTTCCAATGTCTTTGTGGTTTGTTGAAAAGAATCATCGCGGTAAAATGGCTGAAGTAAGGCGGTAAATTGTAAATTTATTTATGAGTTAATCTTTTACTATGTCTTATATTTTATATAAAAATATTAAATTGCAAGTTTAAAGATGTTAATTGCTAAGGCTTAATGAATTTAATTAATTTATACTTTGAAGGTATATAGTTTTTTTAACTTAAAGCCTTGCTAGATAATAGGAATTAAAAGTAATATTGAAATTGCTTGCGTAATTATTAAACTTGAGTAGGAAAAGAATGCGAAAGATTTTCATTTATATGATATAGAATACTTTAAAAATAAAGGGTAAATAAGCCGAAGGTAAAAAAATAGGTTAACTAATGAGGATAGGATAAGAGGTAGAGTTAAAATACTTAGGTTATTAATTAATATTTTAAGAGTAATTCATTTTATAAAGAATCCGATGAATGGGGGTAATCCTCCTAGTGATATTAGAAGTAGGGTTATATAAACTTTATCATTTTTTGATATTGAGGAAATTTGTGTAATATGGTTGATGTTATTATGAGATAAGTATTGTATAATTAACACTAATAGAGGAAAATAAATTAGAATATATAAGATTCATAAATTTGATGAGAGGAGAATTAATCTTAAAATTCAGGCTAAGTGGGAAATGGAAGAAAAAGTGAGGATTTTTCGGGTAGAAGATTGATTAAATCCCCCAGCCGAGCCTATTAGTGCTGAGAAAATAATTGAAATAATTAGAATAAAATTATTATTAATACTAGTGATGTATAGTGGGATGATTTTTTGTAGGCTTAATAAAAGAAGTAAAGGTTTATAAGATAATCCTTCACTAATTTGGGGAAGCCAAAAATGGAATGGTGCTGCTCCAATTTTTAAGAGTATGGAAATTAAGATAATATAAGAAAGATTAAGATAGTGGTAGGGTGATAAGCTTAAGAAAATAGTTGTAATAATAAATAGGGAGGAAGCTAATGCTTGGATGATAAAATATAATGTTACTCTACTGGAGGAGTTGAAAGTTTTATAATTTATTAAAGGGATAAAGCTTATTATATTAATTTCTAGACATACTCATAAAAAAAATATAGATGAGGAGGAGGTAGCTATAATTAATGTTGTTATTAAAGTAAATAAAAATAAAAAATTTGAAATTTTTATTTATAAAGGATAAATCATGTTTGGGGTATGAACCCAATAGCTTTAATTAGCTTACTTTATA